TTATTCTACTGGATCTTACGGAGCCTGCTCATGCGCGGCATGCTTGGGGCTGATCATAGAAAAGATTCTTTTCAATCGAACCAACCTATCCTCTCTATAGGGCGGCGGTTGGAACAAAGACACATTTGGTTGTGAATTCCAATGTAGCAGATTCAAGGTATATTTCTGCACGGCCCAATCAATAGTTCAAGTCACACACTCCCATAATCCATTTTCTCTTAGGAGAATTCCCTTCAACCATTCATTCATGTCAAATAAAAAATCCAATATTATGGAGTTGAGGGGAAATTTCCAGCTACATGTCTTATTCTTTGTCAATAATCCATATTTGTAGCAATAAAATATTATTCTTCCTCCCCAAGCAATAAGATAAAGGAGTGATTACAAATCGCTATAATCTAGATTTTTTAGAATTTTATAAAGGGCCAGAAATACCTTGTTTACGTATCATTAGGAAATGCATTAACATAAATACGGCAGTAAGAAGAGGTAATACAAAAGTGTGTAAACTATAAAAACGAGTCAAAGTGGACTGTCCCACACTAGCACTTCCGCGTAATAACTCTACCAAAGGCGATCCTATTACCGGAATTGCTTCTGGCACGCCTGTTACAATTTTTACTGCCCAATACCCAATTTGGTCCCAAGGTAAAGAATAACCGGTTACACCAAAAGATGCGGTCAATACAGCCAGAACCACGCCTGTAACCCAAGTCAATTCGCGAGGTTTTTTAAAACCGCCAGTGAGATACACACGAAATACGTGCAGGATTATCATTAGGACCATCATACTTGCCGACCATCGATGAACTGATCGAATTAACCAACCAAAGTTAGCTTCCGTCATTATGTATTGAACAGAAGCAAAAGCCTCAGTAACGGTCGGACGGTAGTAAAAAGTCATAGCAAACCCTGTAGCTACTTGTACTAAAAAACAAGTAAGCGTAATTCCTCCTAGACAATAAAAGATGTTGACATGAGGAGGAACGTATTTACTAGTTATATCATCTGCAATCGCCTGAATCTCGAGACGTTCTTCGAACCAATCGTATACTTTATTGAGATAGATAAACCAGGGGGACTCCCCTCTGAGAACCGTATATGAGAATTTCATCTCGTACGGCTCAAACAAAACCACCACAATATTGATATGGACTAGAAAATTGGAAACTTCTTAATTTTTTGATTCAATCTTATCTAAAGATAAGATTGAATCAAAATCAGAAAGCTATTCTTTGTGGTTATAATTAGAATGCCAAAAAATCAAGTCAACTCCCTTATCTTTATGTTGATCGTTACAGGTCTCTTGAATCTTCTATTTACCTATTTTATTTTCTTCGATTTGTTATTTTGAGTTGTATATAATGCAGCTTTCCTTTTGTTTTCTTTATTGTTGATAGGAATTTTCTTGTTAAGACCCTATGAATCAATTGAAACCTCAGATTCATACTAGAACCACGATGATTCAATAAAACCATCAAAGTAAGTCCAAAGATTTCATGAGTAAGAACCCTTGGATCACCATTTATTCAAGTTTGTGCTTTGAGCAAAGTCAAAGCGGAAACAGGGAATTTGAAAGAAGAAAAATCTTGCAATTGAAAATTTTTTATAAATCAAATTTTTTTGAATCCGGCCGCGGGGTCTGAATATTAAGCATGAATCATAGTTCGAATACTTCATGATCTATTTCATATATTCCGTGCTCCAGATACTAGAATGAATATCCGACGGGGTAAAATCATCTCTATCAAGACGACAGATCCATTCTCTGTACTATCAATAGGATCAATTAGAACAAGTCGCACACTCATATTCCGGAAATACAGAAACAAAAAAATTTCGCGGTCGAACTACCAATCAACTAAAATAAAAATCAAAATCCGAGATCTAAATGCTTATTTAAAAGGTAGTATCTTGTAAATTGAATTCTAATTCATTGAAATTCCGTCCAGTAAAACGGATGAATTATAAATCTCTAAAATAATAGACAGGAATATCGCAAATAGAGCCATTGCGATACCCATCAAAGGAGTAGTTCCCCACCCAGGAGCTACTTTACCATATTCCGAATTCAAAGGTTTCAATAACCCCCCTGCAGAAGTCATTTTTGGACGAGCTCTAGAACTACCCTCAATTGTTTGTGCAGCCATAAATCCTATTTTTTATTCATTGAGATCTGTTGACTTTGTATACCATTCCGTTGTAAATAAACGATCTTATCACGGATCCATTGGGGTCTTGAAATTCTAGAATAATGGAAACCGCAACCCTAGTCGCCATCTCTATATCTGGGTTACTTGTAAGTTTTACTGGGTACGCCTTATATACTGCTTTTGGGCAACCCTCTCAACAACTAAGAGATCCATTCGAGGAACACGGGGACTAGTTTGAAGTCGAAGTAATGGGCCTCCCAATATTGGGAGGCCCATTACTTCAATTGAGATAATAAAAAAATTTTCATTTTTTTGTTGGAACTTTAGGCGGTTCTCGAAAAAAGATAGCGAAAAAAATGATCCCTAGAGTCGAGACTAAGAGGAATGTATAAACCAATGCTTCCATAAATTCGATCGTGGTTTCCAATTATAGCTTCCATACCTGTTTATTTGGGATCATCTCCCGGATTAACGAAAAAAAAAAAAGAATCAAAAAAGGCGGCGATTTCAATCCAGATTTCTCCAGTACCTTATACCTTATTTCAAAATGAAAAATCAAAATAGAAGCGATAAACCCAAAATAGCGGAGCAGTACTGCATCAGACTACTTGTCTTCTTGTAGTTGGATCTCCAAGTTTTTGGAATACTCCAAATTCCACTTGAGCATCCAAATCCGGGTCAATACCAGCAAAAACATCTCTGAACAAGGTTCTAGCACCATGCCAAATGTGTCCGAAGAAGAAAAGCAGAGCAAATGAAGCGTGTCCAAAAGTAAACCAACCCCTTGGACTGCTACGAAAAACACCATCGGATTTCAAAGTAGCCCGATCTAATTCAAAAATTTCACCCAATTGAGCACGTCGAGCATATTTTTTCACAGTAGCAGGATCGCTATAACTCACTCCATTCAGTTCGCCACCATAGAACTCAACGGTTACACCTACTTGTTCGACACTATACTTCGATTCTGCCCTTCGAAAAGGCACGTCGGCTCTAACAATTCCATCTCCGTCTACCAAAACAACTGGAAATGTCTCAAAAAAAGTAGGCATACGACGTACAAAAAGTTCACGCCCTTCTTTATCTCTAAAAATAGGGTGCCCTAACCACCCGACAGCTATTCCATCCCCATTATCCATTGAACCCGCTCGAAATAATCCCCCTTTCGCAGGATTATTTCCGATGTAATCATAAAAAGCTAATTTTTCAGGAATTTTAGACCAAGCTTCTGATAAACTTTGATTTTCGGCTAGTCCAGCACTGACTCTTCGATATATTTCTTGCTGAAAGTATCCCTGATCCCATTGATAACGGGTGGGCCCAAATAATTCGATGGGAGTAGTTGCTGAACCATACCACATAGTTCCAGCAACAACAAACGCTGCAAAAAAGACAGCAGCGATGCTGCTGGAAAGAACGGTTTCAATATTGCCCATACGTAATCCTTTGTATAGGCGTTGAGGTGGGCGGACACTAAGATGGAATAAGCCTGCTAATATGCCCAATGTCCCTGCTGCAATATGATGAGAAGCTATTCCTCCTGGAACAAAAGGATCAAAACCTTCCACACCCCATGCTGGATTTACAGATTGTACCTTTCCAGTTAGTCCATACGGGTCGGACACCCATATTCCAGGACCATACAATCCTGTTACATGAAATGTCCCAAAACCAAAGCAAGCCACTCCTGAGAGAAATAAATGAATTCCAAAGATTTTAGGCAAATCCAAAGAGCGTTTTCCCGTACGGTCATCGACAAATATTGCTAGATCCCAATACACCCAATGCCAGATAGCTGCCAAGAAGCACAAGCCCGAAAACACAATATGTGCCCCGGCTACACCTTCGTAACTCCAAATACCCGGATTCGTTACCGTCCCCCCCGTAATACTCCAACCGCCCCATGAATCGGTTATTCCTAAACGAGTCATGAAGGGTATAACGAACATGCCTTGTCTCCACATTGGATCAAGAACGGGATCGGAGGGATCAAAAACAGCTAATTCATATAGAGCCATTGAACCAGCCCAACCCGCAACCAGGGCTGTATGCATTATATGGACAGCAATCAAACGACCGGGATCATTCAATACGACGGTATGAACACGATACCAAGGCAAACCCATGGGACTACCCCTTTATTAATAAAAAATAGACACTATGTAACTTTATTGCATTGAAAAAAACTATGCTATGTGCCCTCCCTTCTTTTCTTTTTTCAGGGAATTATCTCGAAAAAGGATTAATATTTGTTCTATATCTATTAGTAATAATGGAAGAGTTCGGTTCGTAGGAAAAAAGAGAAGCAGATCTATTCTATACTCGATAAGTACCAATACGCAATGGGGGCTGATTCACTTTTCTATGAGCAAATGCATCCATATTTGGTCATCATTCAAAAGACCTATTCGTAAGAATTTTCCTTTATTTTATGAACTTAATCAATCGATATATAAACTAAGATAACAGCCAATGTTATTAAGACAAGAAGCTTATTATTACGCTTCCACATCAAAGTGAACTAGAGTACTTCATTTTTTTTTTTTTTCAGTTTATGCCTATTGGTGTTCCAAAAGTACCTTATAGAAGTCCCGGGGACAAGCATCCATCTTGGGTTGACATATAGTGCGACTTGTCAGATCTATTGGGTCATATGGGATTTCCCCATTCTCTCCCCCGATCGAGATATCCTCTGTTTCACCCAAAAAATTGGATTGAATTCTCAAAAATTTGTAGCGTGAAATGCAATGAAGTGCAATTAGATCTATTTTGTGAGGAGGTATCCAGCTTAATATTAGCAATAAATCAATTTTATGGTCGTCTTGGCTGGACCAAAAAAATGAGGTATCCAGGCTCCGTTTAGCAAAAACCAATTGGTAATATATCTATGATTATTACTTATACCAGAACTGATTCCATTTCGAACTTTATTCGAAATAGGAGTGATCTCAAACCAAACTGTTAATCAGCGGATTAAACAGTTAATAAATAATCAACGGAATAATAAATATGATGAATACGTCAAATATTGGGCGGAAGACATGAAAGAAATGAATTCAAAAAAAAAAGGGGGGAAGTCATAACAAAAAAGAGACGTGGTATTGGGGCCATTTGTCCTATATGTGCAAATGAAAATCGGGCGGATCCTTACTCGGAGTAGAGCATAAACCTAAAAAATTGGAAGAAGCCCATTCAATTCAGGAACAAGAAAAAGGCATCGTTATTTTTGGATTGGATCGCGATGAAAAAATACATCAATGAAAAGTTAGTTCAATAAGTCGATAAGTTTAGTGAATTGCTTTTTTCTATTCGAATTCGAATAGAATAGGTATAGGACAGGCATCGTTTTTGAAAAATGAAAGAAAAGCCCCTCGATAGAAGGAGCCTGCTAGGAAAAACGAAAGGAGAAGGGCTGGGATCTACACATTGATTTTTGTTTCGCAAGTTTTGTCGAACCGTATGCATCAAAAGATGCCTGTACGGCTCCGAAGGGATACAGTTTTATCCTAATCAACCGACTTTATCGAGAAAGATTACTTTTTTTAGGTCAAATGGTTGAGAGTGATATCTCGAATCAACTTATTGGTATTATGGTATATCTCAGTATAGAGAACGAGACCAAAGATTTGTATTTATTTATCAACTCTCCTGGCGGATGGGTAATACCCGGAATAGCAATTTATGATACTATGCAATTTGTGCGACCAGATGTACAGACAATATGCATGGGATTGGCCGCCTCCATGGGGTCTTTTCTCCTGGCCGCAGGAGCAAGTACCAAACGTCTAGCATTCCCTCACGCTTGGCGCCAATGAGTTTTTTATTTGAGAGAAAAAAGAAGACTATGCCTTCGCCATATGAATTTTTAAGATTAAGTAATAATAGCATGGCACTTCGAATTCGATATGAAAATTGTTAGTGTTTTTTTTTGCAAAATATTCGATTATGTATCGAAGCAGTAGTATGAGAGAAAGGAGTGGTATTCCGAGTTTATCTTACCTATCGTAGGCCTATTGCAGCGTCACAAACTTTTTTCACGCCGGAAGGTTATTAATAATATTTAGGGTATGAAAGAGTACGAAAAAAAAAAACACTTTGGGATTGCTGAATCACAAACGAAATAAATAGATAAAGCAACGGAGCCATCATAGTATTTTTGAACTCCTAAAAAAAGAAGGGTGGTAATTGGATCATTTACCGATCTGGGTATAACCAATTTTTCTCCTTGTTTGATGAAAGGTAAAAATAAAATTCCATTAATCCCATCGGCGAGCCGTATGCAATGCGAAAAAATGCCCGTACGGTTGTTCAATTCTATCTTTTTCTGTATCTCTTCCCCACTCGGCTAATCGTGCGAGATAGAGGAACTTTTTTTTAGGTTCTAATATATCATCAGATCAGGGTCATGATCCATCAACCTATTGGCGCTTTTTATGGGGCACAAACGGGAGAATTTATCCTGGATACGGAAGAACTGCTGAGACTGCGCGAAATCCTTACAATGGTTTATGTACAAAGATCGGGCAAGCCCTTATGGGTTGTATCCGAAGACATGGAAAGGGATACTTTTATGTCGGCAACAGAAGCCCAAGCTCATGGAATTGTTGATCTTGTAGCGGTTGGATAAAACATAGCAGTGACTCCTTAAGGGTTTAATAGAATATTAAATAGAAACAGAAGAAATTCCTAATCATATGGTTAGGATCGATCTAAACCAACCCAGAATGGATAATTCAGCATGCCAACTATTAAACAACTTATTAGAAACCCAAGACAGCCAATCAGAAACGTTACAAAATCCCCCGCTCTTGTGGGATGCCCTCAGCGCCGAGGAACATGTACAAGGGTGTATGTGCGACTCGTTTCAATCATGGGCTGAGACAAAACAAAAGAAAGAAAACTTTTTTGAAGTATGAACGATCGGTACCTGTGAATCGGATAGAATGAAAGAAGAAGAACTGCATTCACTAGCTAAAAAAAAATAGATCTATCATATCTTTCTATTGTGTATGAAATTTATGGTTTCCACTGTCGCAAATTCAACCGCCTCAATTTGCAATTTAAGGTGAGAAAGAATTCCCCATTGGTAACAAATAGTTACCCATTAAGCGGGGGAAATACTCTAAAAAAAGCAGAAAGATTATCTTTCTACTCTTGCAAGAACGGACTAACAGGGTCAGCTACCCCACCAATCTTCATAATTAAATACCGTTACTGTATAAGGTCTATCTCGTTATGATAGACCTATTACTAGAAAATTCATGGGTAGAGCCTAAGAGTGGTAACTGTACAAGGTACCACTAGAATTGATTAAATGAAGGAAGTGGCTCCGGTGTATAGAGAGGGCCTCACCGTTTAAGAAGTAATCATAGAGACGACGGAACCCACAATTTCTTTATCTATTTAGTACTTTATTTTTACTATTTTATTTCCAATGCCTCGAAAAAAGGTAAAAGAGTGGTCGGTAAGGTTCGAGTAGCAAAAGCCATTGGAATTTTTTTTTTATAAATTGGAAGAGTCCGTTTTGTTATTAATAGACTAGTAAAGGAGAAAAGAATAACTGAAAGAAAGGAAATCAATTAGTTATTCATCAAAGTTTCATTTATTCAATGACCAGAATTAGACGAGGATATATAGCTCGGAGACGTAGAACAAAAATGCGTTTATTTGCATCAAGCTTTCGCGGGGCTCATTCAAGACTTAGTCGAACAAGTACTCAACAGAAAATAAGAGCTTTGGTTTCGGCTCATCGTGATAGAGATAGACAAAAAAGGGATTTTCGTCGTTTGTGGATCACTCGAATAAATGCAGTAATTCGCGCAAATATGGTATCCTTTATTTATAGTAGATTAATACACAATCTGTATAAGGCGCAGTTGGTTCTTAATCGCAAGATACTTGCCCAAATAGCTATATCAAATAGGAACTGTCTTTATATGATTTCCAATGAGATCCTAAAAAAAGGAAATTGGAAGGAGTCCATTATAATTTTTAAACGGAGTTCTCTGGAGAATGAACTCCAGGAAGGTAGAGTAGAAATAATATGATAAAGTCGTCAAAATGAGCGAACACGCTAAATAAAAAAAGATTTCTTTTTTTCTTCTTCCCCAATTTTTTTCTTACGACACGATTACTTCTCGGATTTTTTGAACAAAACGTCCATCTGGGTTTGAGTTCCGATTGGAATCTTGATTTAATTGAAGAGTAAGCCTATTTTTTTCTGGTTCGAAGACCTGGAGTTCTAGTGATCGACCCACTTCTTTCAAATTGTTTGTCATTATTAAGAAAAGGTAACGAAGATAAAATACGAGCTTGCTTTATAGCAATAGTAATTAATCGTTGTTCTTTTAAGGTCAATCTATTCACCCGTCTAGATAATATTTTTCCTTGTTCACTAAGAAATCGATTAATTAAAGTCATGTTTCTATAATCAATTCTATCCCCCGATTGTATCGGGGGCAAACGCCTACGAAAGGATCGCTTGGTTTTAAAAAAGAGTCGCTTAGTTTTATCCATAATTTGTTTATTCCTTATCTATAAAATCTCATTTCGATGAAATCGAAAAATGAGTTATAGAATCAATTAGAAGATTCCGTTTGTCTATATTTATTTATTTGTTTTTATTTCAATCTATGAAATAATATAGAGATATCTAGATTATTTTTTCATGTTACTTGCAATAGTGCAATAGTGACACACAACCACGCGGTTCGACTCTAGCTATTTTTTTATCTCCCCATGAAGTGTATGTTTGTAACAATAGAGACAGAATTTTCTCAATTCCAATCGACTAGGCGTATTGTGTCGATTCTTTTGAGTAATATATCTGGAAATACCCCTTAATTCCTTATTAACACCGTTTCGAACACAACTAGTACATTCCAAAATAACTCTTACTCGGACATCTTTACCCTTGGCCATGGCCCTCCTTTGGGTTTTTGATTCACCCAACTTTTAACTTTTCTATTTTCCGACCCGAACCGAATAAGAAACAAGGGACAAAAAAAAGTTATTAACCACTCAAAAAAAATTCTGAAATAAAGATTTTATTGCAATCAATCTAGTAAATAAATAGGAAATAATAAGTAATACAAGAATTGCTAACTAGATTGCTAATCCCAGTACACATTTAAGTATCGTGTAATGGAGGCTACTCTTATACTAGCCATATTTCCATTTCTGTGTTCTTTTCACTGTCTATTTTCTTTTAACTGGATATTTAATTTAATTGGAGCCTGAACCCGAGTTTCACTGAGGTTGAAGTCCCATTTTTCTTTCGCTTTCCTCCTTTATTCTATCTATTTAATTGTAAAAAAAAAAAAGAGGGGAAAGAGAGATTAGTCACAAATATTTGATTCTAGCTTTAATCTTCTTTACTCTGTTCCAGTTCAATAACTAGAATGAAAAAAAAGGAAATGTCAATGCATCCGGGAATAAACGATTAATTTCTATCAATAACCCTGCTAAAGACCCGAACCATAGAGTACTTAGTACCGGTGCCGCGGAAAGATATGTTTTTAGATCTCGCATTGAAAATCCTCCTTCTTTTTTTTTGTATTCCCTATTGGAATGGAGTTAAAGGCCATTTGTTTTTGTGCGCGGAATCCTTAATTCAAATTGAAATGCGCAATGATTCAGTAGTGATTCAGTAGATAATATTTCTTTTTATTTTATTAAAGCAGAAAAAGGTCCGCTTTACGTCTGAGAATTCCCAAGAAAAATAAAAATTGATTATTATTATATGTTATATGATATGAGACCAAAAACAAGAAAAGGCAAGATCCTTTTTGCATATCACTAGAGGGAATAGGATGTGGAAAATAAGATGGGGATTCTTTACAATGATACTGTAGACCATTGAAAGGGATGTAGCGCAGCGTGGTAGCGCGTTTGTTTTGGGTACAAAATGTCACGGGTTCAAATCCCGTCATCCCTACCAATTACCGCTCAGAGCAGCAGCAGTAACGCAAGCTCCTTTTTTTTAATCGATTTCGAATTTTGACATACAAAATCTTTCATTTTATGATATATGATAGTATACACATACAAGAATTGTTGGGATAAAAAAAATATACTTTTTACTTATTTCTAGTCTTTTCTTTTCCGTTGTTATAAGAAAGCGCTCTTAGTTCAGTTCGGTAGAACGTGGGTCTCCAAAACCCAATGTCGTAGGTTCAAATCCTACAGAGCGTGATTCCGCTCTTGTTGTCTTAGATCGAAAATCACACACGTTGAACTGAAATAATTGAACAGCAATCTGAATTTGACCCTGTCCTGACCCCTCCTCGGATTAAATTAAAGAGGGGGGTCGGTTAATAAAAGAGATGTTAATTAATCAAAGGTCCAACTGATCACCACGTCTGTATTGTAAATATGCGGTTACGAATAATCCAGCCAAAGTAATAGGAATTAGACCTAAGACGATTCCAAATAGAAAGACTTCAATCATTTGAATTTTATTTCTTTTTTTTTTTGAAAGGTTAAAAAGAGGGGTAATATCTATCCCTAAATAGTAATCTGTCTTGCCTAGGAATCTCAATAACCAATAATTCGGAATGAACGTGGTACGGCAAGGAATTAGACAATATGTGAAATACCCCAGAAAGATTTATTTTTATCAATTATTCGTTCAATTAATTTGAAATAAGTCCTATCTTACTCAGACCAATTAATTTCAAATAAGTCCTATCTTACTCAGACCAATAAATAGAGCCGAGGTTATAGTTAAAGCGGCTAGGAGAAAACCAAAATAACTAGTTATAGTAGGCATGACGGAGCTAAAGGAAATATGTTCTTTTTATACATATATTTATAAAGCACTTCCCTAAGTTTCAACTTTAGGAGGATAAGCAAAAATACCCTACCAATTGAAAGACTACCTTCAATTGAAAGTTTTTGATTCTTCAAGTATTCTCGAAGGTACTAACAAAAATGAGTGACAAAGATCAAAAAAGAAAAAAAAAAATCATCGTCTTTTACTTTTACATCGACCCATCCCACAATTCCGAATCAACGGATTAAGTAGGCAACTCTTGAGTCAACTAATATTAAAATAATAATAAAAATTGTGTCATGGAACTTCATTTCAAAGGGGAATCGCGTAGATTTTGTATTTTGCTTTTTTATTGTATCAAATCCATTTTCGACTAAAAAGTGACCTTCTAATAATAATACTTTTTAGAATACTTTTTTCTTTACTTTAATACTTTAAATTTGTTTTCCTTTTCTTTTTTACTTTATTTTATTTACTTTTATTTTTCTCTCAGGAGTTCCGGCAGTGGGTTCATTGACATAATATCTCAAATGAGAAGACAAAGGGTATCGCACAATCAGATCACTAAAAAAATCACATTTTTTTTTCGGTTCAATTCGATTCTAAAACAAAAAACCCCTCTTCTCTTTTCCTTTCTAGATTTTCCATTTTGTCTTTCCATATTATATAGAAAGGATAAAGCCCGTACGTTGTAGTTAGGTCAAGAAGGAACCTTTGGATCTAATACAACAACGTGGGCATCACAAATCTAGATTATTATTATTAGAATTCTTTTAGGCAGTTTTCTCGTTCGTTTCTTTTTGAGTTTTATCGAATCCGATCTCCCACCGTTACTTGTTTCTGGACAACTAACCAATTCCTTGAAAAAAAAAAAAGAGGAGAATTACAACAAAAAATTCTACATCTACGAAAGGGGTATTTGTAGATTTCATATCATTTGTGGATTTTATATCTAATTGAAATGGGTAAATATGAATAATCTTCATCATGAATTATCAGAAAACAATCCGTAGGATTCCCGTTTTACTTGATTTTGAATTTCGAGTCCGAAGACAATAATGGAAATGGAGACAAAAGAAACCCATACTACAGAAATCTTCGGAATTTTATATTGAATAGTACGAATAGTACATAGTTATACATCGACCAGCAAGAAGAAAAAAAAAAAAATTTTTCTAGCACTGCATTTCGATACCGATTGAAATTGCGTTGCTGTGTCAGAAGAAGGATAGCTATACTGATTCGGTATATTCTAAAAATACCCTCGGTACTATATTGACGATCTCACAAAGATAAAGATTCAAATTCAGTGAATTTCATTTCCTGATCTTATCTTTTACAAAATCGATCGCCCTTTGACTGTACAAGAATATGTGGAGCTCAGCATGTCTGGAAGCACAGGAGAACGTTCTTTTGCTGATATTATTACCAGTATTCGATACTGGGTCATTCATAGCATTACTATACCTTCCCTATTCATTGCGGGTTGGTTATTCGTCAGCACGGGGTTAGCTTACGATGTGTTTGGAAGCCCTCGTCCAAATGAGTATTTTACAGAGAGCCGACAAGGAATT